GTTCTTTTTTCTTTTATTTAATGCCTATTGGTGTTCCAAAAGTACCTTTTCGGAGTCCTGGAGAGGAAGATGCATCTTGGATTGACGTATAGTGCGACTTGTCAGATATATTGGGTCATGTGGGATTTCCCCGTTTTCTCCCCCGATCGAGATATCCTCTATTTCGCCCAAAAAACATATTAATTGAATCATCAAAAATTGGGAGCGTGAAGTAAAAATTAGGAGAGTGAAGTGCAATATAACCCGATCCCCCTTTTTTTTTTGAGGTAATTTATATTATTATCAATTAGAATAATTTATGGTTATCTTCATTGGACTAATCAAATTAAGTATCCAGGCTCCGTTTAAAAAACAATCCACTTGGTAATTATAAATTATATATGATTACCACTTATATCATAAATGATTCGATTCCTATTTATAAAGAAAACGGATCTCAAATCGTTACGCAATCGAGTAATATGGATGAATTCCATCAAATATTTGGTTTGGCAGAAGGCATAAAATTAATAATTCATATTAATTATTAAGAAGTCATAGCAATAAAGAAGTGGTAAGAGAAGCATTTGTCCTATATGTGCAAATCAAAATAGGGCGGATCTTTACCCGGAGTAGAACATAAACCTAAAAAGATTTAACAGACCCATTCAGGAACAAGAAAATGACATCGTGATTTGGATCTCAATGAAAAAATACATCAATGATAAGTTAATTCGATAAGTTTGAAATTCTTTTTTTATATTCGAAGATAAGAAAAGGGGTCAAAAAAATATTTATTGAAAAATCGAAGAAAAAGCCCTTTCGTTAAAAGTTAGAAAGAGCTTACTATGCTATGTATGATATGAAAAAACGAAAGGGGGGCTGGAATCTACACATTGATTTTTTCGGAAATTTTTTTTGAACCGTATGCAGAAAAAAGTGCATGTACGGTTCCTAAGGGATACAACTTTACCCGAATCAACCGACTTTATCGAGAGAGATTACTTTTTTTAGGCCAAGCAGTTGATAGCGAGATCTCGAATCAACTTATTGGTCTTATGGTATATCTCAGTATTGAGGATGATACCAAAGATCTGTATTTGTTTATAAACTCTCCGGGCGGATGGGTAATACCTGGAGTAGCTATTTATGATACTATGCAATTTGTACGACCAGATGTACATACAATATGCATGGGATTAGCTGCTTCAATGGGATCTTTTATCTTGGTTGGAGGGGAAATTACCAAACGTCTAGCATTCCCTCACGCTTGGCGCCAATGAGGTTTTTTTGAGAGAAACAAAAGACTATGCCTTCGCCATATGAAATAGGAATATTAAGTAAAAATAGCATGGCATTTAGAATTCGATAAGAGAAAATTTTTATTATTTTTTCAAAAAATTAAATTATATATCGAGAGAGTAGTATGAAATAAGGGGTATTTCTGATTTTATCTTATCCATCGGGAATCCTGTTCAGCGTCACAAACTTTTTTTTCATACCATAGATCTCTTAACAATATTTATTGTATAAATAAAATATTTTTTTATGTACTTTTTTTTATTTGATCGGATCAAAAAGAAACTTTGGGATTGCTGAATCACAGACAAATAAATACCAAAAAAGAAATAAGAAATATATAAAGCAACGGAACCATCATAGTATTTTTTAACTCCTCCAAAAAGAAGGGTGGTAATTTGATCATTTACCAATATGAGTCTCATAGATCCTATTTGTCTCTTTCTGCGATGGAGGGTAAAGAGGATCCATTTTATTGTAGAGCCGTATGCAATACATAAAAAATGCCCGTACGGTTATTCTATTTTTTTCTTAAGTATTTTTTTATCTTTATTTATTTTCTCTTCACTCCATGGTATAGATAGAAAAAACTTTATTATGTTATATCATCAGGGTAATGATTCATCAACCCGCTAGTGCTTTTTATGAAGCACAAACGGGAGAAGCTATCTTGGAAGCGGAAGAACTGCTAAAACTGCGTGAAACCATCACAAGGGTTTATGTACAAAGAACGGGCAAACCCCTATGGGTTGTATCCGAAGACATGGAAAGAGATGTTTTTATGTCAGCAACAGAAGCGCAAGCTTATGGAATTGTTGATCTTGTAGCAGTTGAATGAAAATAGGATGGATTTAGCGCAAATCGGCGATTTCTTTTTTTATCTTCTTGCCGAGTTCAATATTTTATTAATTTTATTAAATAGAAGTAATTCATAATCATCCGGTTAGGATCGATCTAAACCAGCTCATTATGTATATCATTCAACATGCCAACGATTAAACAACTTATTAGAAATACAAGACAGCCAATCAAAAATGTCACGAAATCCCCCGCTCTTCGGGGATGCCCTCAGCGTCGAGGAACATGTACTAGGGTGTATGTGCGACTCGTTCAGATCATGGACTGGGGCACAAAGAAATTTTTTTTTTCCAGTATTAATGATCAGTACCGATTAATAGGATAAAATGGAAGAACTCCATTCCATTCACTATCTAAAAATAAT